GCCAACAGCAACAGTCAAGTGATTAGTGAACCTATGAGAGATCCTTAGAATTCGTTTGATTTTTTTTCTATCTCCCATCTATCTAGTTTCATTAGATATTCTTAGTTATTCACTATAGCAACTATGATCTGGAAATAAATCCGGGGCAAGTGTTCGGATTTATATTATGACATAGCCACGGGGCGCTCAACGGACAGACCTTTCCGAGCTTCGAATGGATATGGGTGCAAAAACCATTTTTTTGTGCAAGCAAGTCTATTCCTATTTTAATTCAAAGTTCCTAGATGGGGACATTTACATAGAACATATTACTATTCTAATTACTTTATTCCAAATAAGACGAGAAGTCATTATTCATTACTAAAAGAAGCCCCCGTATTGAAATTTAGGTATTCAAAAGTATCATCTTTTATTCGTTTTAATAACAGAATAAAATCTCTAAAGTGAAAGGAAATCTCTATTTCCTACTGTCTGCATTTATCTATCTTTTAATTTGCATTTTATTCCTATGAAATACCAGACATAGGGAACAATCTTAGAAGAGGTATAATGAAATTCATATAATTCTTTAATTGTGTTTTTCCGTACAAATGATTCGTTTTCTTTTTTTAATGGGGACAACAAACAATAAATTAGACGAAATTCATTACATTATGAAAATATACATTATAGAATGATAAACAATATCATAGAATGATAAGTAATATCCAAATCTAACAAATACTCAAACTTTTGAAATATTCTAAAATTGAAAAATGTTCAATCTAAATTCTATATTATTATTAGAATTCTATTATATAGAATTCAATTTCTATATATTCTAGAAATAGAATCGAATTAGAAAAAAAATAAAGAAATAGAAAGGGACTTATCTTATTCGAATATTTTATTCAAAATCTCTTGCGATCTTCAACCAATTCTGCGCTTCAATATAATTTCCAGGAGTAAGTGCTATAGCTTGTTTCCAATACTCCGCGGCTTGATCGAACCAAGCCTCCGCAATTTCAGAATCTCCCTGCTGAATGGCCTGTTCTCCTCGGTCGGAATAGGCCACAGTCAATTCCTTCCCTTAGAACCGTACTTGAGGGTTTCCTACCTCATACGGCTCAGCAGTCAATTCTTTTGATGTCCCTTTTTCTCGAGTTAATCAAAAGAAGTTAATTACATGAGTTTCAAACTTTCATTTTGATTTGCTTAATAATCCGTTTTATCTTTTCTCCCACCTTCAGCAGAATAACGCATAGGCGTTCTACATATCATTCGAAATTTTCTTATTTTCATTCGCATTTTTTGAAAGGTAACTATCTCGATTTCATATATTAATTTCTATAGAATTTAGGAGAAAGATCTTCCCTCATAAGAAAGAAAAGACTTACTATCTTTGGGATCTGATGCTACACCGCTGCTTAATCTTTCAGAGAGTCGACTCCGTTACATAAGTGGATTCCGAACTTTTGTCTCATATTATGACATAGGTAAGCAGTTCTTATAGTATCGACCAAAAATCTCGCTAATTGATCTTTACGATGCTTCCTCTATCAATTAGATCTTTTATCCATAGAATAAAGTATCGCGGCATCTTTCTTCATATTTTGATTTCTATGAAGTTTCTTTCTTTTCTACAGCTGATAAAAATCGTTGTTTTGGACGATGCATATATAGAAAGCCTCTTTTTTTTACTAGTAGATTTTTTTTCTCTTTCTGCTCTTTCTATAGTAGAGATAGTCGCACGTAATGACAGATCACGGCCATATTATTAAAAGCTTGTGGTAAGAAGGGGTTTCGTTCTAGTGCCCGAAAATAATATTCTAAAGCTTTTGTGTGTTCTCCATTACTTGTATGAATAAGGCCTATATTATAGAGTATATAACTTCGATCATAGGGATCCATTTCTAGTCGCATAGCTTCATAATAATTCTGTAAAGCTTCCGCGTAATTTCCTTCGGATTGAGCCGACATCCGTTACGGTCGTCATTCGATTCAAAGAATCTCCGTTCCAGAACCGTACATGAGATTTTCATCTCATACGGCTCCTCCTTTATGTGCATAATGAGCCTAGCCTAATACCAAAAAAGGAGTGAAATATTCTCATTATGAACTGAACGGGACTAGTGTTTTTACAAGAAATTTCTAGCCAACCTTCCGGCAAAAGATCTTGTCTTAACATCAAACATGTTGGTACTAGATAAAAATGTTAAGTTAACTCGAACAATTTCTTTGTTCTCAACGCCCCTTTTATTTATAGGAATTAGTCACTTCAACAGTCTTCGATGGATATACGGGTATCCAAAGTACGAATGAGATGGATATTGGTTGTCTCAACCATTCTTCTTAGTCCCGATCCCAATAAAGAAAAGGGATAATTTCTAACAAAGTTTTCATTTTGTTGATTCCTAAGGGTAGTGCTTCTTCCTTTATGCTGCCTATTGGCACTAATCAAAGTAGGAGTATAGGGTTAACTGGAAATACATAATCCAAAGCCATAGGCGTAACCTTTCGCTCAATGCTCTAATCGACAATTGAAGCATTTGAGGCTGCATTAATCGAGGATACACGACAGAAGGAATTGTTTTTTTAGAAACTTCACCTTCAACAAGCGTAGAGCTCTTTCAAATCTTTTTATCCCGGCCAATGTTCCTTGCTCTTAAGACTTGACAGTGGTCAATAATCAAAATCAAATCACACCATCTCTGTAATAGGTAAATGCCTCTTTTTCTCCTGAAGTTGTCGGAATTATTCGTAATAATATATTGGCTCCAATTGAAAAGGTCTTATCAATAAAATTTCCAGTTATTCGGGATCTAGGCATAGGTAGCAATCCACTTTTAAATTTCTTTTAATTACCTCTCGGGAGAAAATGATCCCACAAAAAAGTAATTGTAGAATACGAAATAACATAAAAACAGACTTAACTCATAAAAAAAAAAAAATAGATAGACCGCCCATTCGATTTGTTCCAATCCCCTTTCCCTTTAAGCCAGTATAGATATAAGAAAAAGAGAGGAAGGCCATCATAAATAGATATATATCTTTATTGACAGATATATATCTATATTGTATTGTTCTTATAAAAAGTTTTTCATAAAAACAAAAAAAAGCATTTCCCTGGGAGGATAAAGAGAATGCTTTTTTGTTTTGATTAAAGGGTTTCTATTCTATTTTTAGAGTTTTTCTAGTTAGAATTAATAGGACGTACTATACCTATCCAACATCTAATCTAATAGAAATGACTCGCGATTCACTCGCTTTCTGGGCCATAATCATTATGTAGGAGAGATGGCCGAGTGGTTCAAGGCGTAGCATTGGAACTGCTATGTAGGCTTTTGTTTACCGAGGGTTCGAATCCCTCTCTTTCCGGTTCTGTATAATAACTTTTAACAACTTTTCTTTTTGAATTTTTTAATTAAAGAAAAAAAAAAAAATGTTAAGCACATTAAATATTCAAAAAGAAACCAAAGAATTTTTGTTTTATTTTATTCTTCACGTCCGGGATTACGTCCTGGATCATTAGATAAAAATCCGAAGATGAAGAGAGAAACAAAGGATATTACTACTGTATAAACAGACAATTTAAGAGTAAGCATTCGACAATCTCCATGATCTTTATTTGGGTTGCAAAAAACCACTATTATTCCTATTATGTAAACTATGTAAACAAACAATCTAAAAGTAAGCATTAGATAATTTCCAAGATCTTTTTTTATATCACTTCTATTTTCACACCAAGAAACGAATTCGAATTTTTTCTTGAATAAATCATGAATTCTTCTAGGACAGTATAAAAAATCTTATCGAAAACTTACAGCAGCTTGCCAAACAAAAGCTAATAAAAAAAACAACAGAGGGATTATTGGCATAACATCTACTATTGGATTCAAAAAAGCGTATGCTTCCGGCAATTTTGTAAACAAAAAACTGTTTGAATAAAGGGCAGGATTAAGACCGATACAAATGAAACTCAAAATATTAAGCATATTAAACATCTTTTTCCTAAAGATAATTTTCCTAAAGATAATTGTATTTGGATTTTTGAGATACAAATGAAACTCAAAATATTAAGCATAATAAAGACCTTCCAATCAAAAATCCTTCAATAAAACTTGAAATTGATCCACCCAATCAAAAATCCTTCTATTCTCATTTAAAAAAAGAATAGAAGAAATCCAATTTTCATAGAATATCTTAATTGAATTATATATTATGATCAAGACATTTTGCTTAATTCGAAATTTACATATATTAAACAACAAGCGAATCCAATTCAGAGATATTTCGCCGGTAATTGGCGAAGAACTCATAATAATACTAATATGACTACTTGATTTAATTCGTATTAAATGGAAATGGAAATGGAGCCTCGACAAGTGGTAAAGGAAGCGGGGTTTGGTCCCGGTACTTGAAGGTTCGAATTGTTTTTCTTTTCTATTTTCCATATAATATATTTTATATGGAAATGGGGCGTCGCCAAGTGGTATAAGGCAACGGGTTTTGATCCCGGTACTGCGAAGGTTCGAATCCTTTCGCCCCAAAGCAATATGCTTTAAGCATATTGCTTTTCTATTTTACATTATTCTATATTAAAATAATGTAAAAAAATCGAAATAAAGATAAAGATTTTCCAAATAAAAGTTTTCTTTTTAAAGAACTATTGAAGATTTAACAGTATAATAAGTGAAATTAAGTGAGATTCATCTTTATTTATTTCTTTATTTTGGAATCTTCTTAATAGAAATTAAGACTAAGATTCAGATGGATAGAACAAATCAAGTAACTAAATGAAGTAATTTTGCCTCCAAATTGGAAATTTTGACATTATCTTCAAAAGAATGTGTTGTTTTTCATTCTTTAGGCTTTCTTAGTCTTCGTATATTGAGATTTAATATCGAATAATCCTTAGAAATTTTTTCTAATTATTTCTGAATTTTCTTTTTCTACTTGCGGTTTTTTATTTGTATCTATGTTGATATTCTCTATGTAATGAGAATCTAAGTCCTGAATTTAGAAGTTTTTTTCTTTTTCTATTCTACTTCTATTCTACGTATACATAGTCTTTTTTTTTATTATGCATTTTCTTTAGGATTCTTTTTTTCTCTATAATTAATAGCTAATTAATTTATTTCATTAATTAAAATAGAATGAATTTTAGTTAATTCTTTTGTTTTATTCATTCTGTCTTTTTTCTTAACACATATACATTCATATTGACAACAATGTATCAGATAGGTATAATCTAATTTGGGTAATTGGATCTTTTTTGTAGATCCATTTTTCCCTATTCCAAAACTTTGCTTTAGTTTTTCATTCAAATGGAACTAAAATGATGGGGTTGTCAAAATTTCTGTGATACTATTTCTTTTTTTTTTTTGAAATTTTCCACTTTCTTTTCAATTTATTTGAAAGAATATTTAATAGATTTAAGCTTAATTAAATATTAAGAATTTAATATTAAGAAGGCTTTTGTTAGAGTAGTTTAATGATATCCATATATTTTTCTCAATAAATATAAAAAAAAAGAAACCTTAAGCAATGTGTTAAGCAATTAATAACGTAAGAAATACAGAGAATTTCTATCCATTTTGACTTTACCTATATTTTCTATTTTTATTTGAGAACTTCTTCGATTATTTTTTATATTATCCTTTTTTATTTCGATTATTGCCCTTTTGTTCAAAATCGATTAAAATTTTTTTTGTCTTCATTTCTTGCTAGTTTCATTTTTTGATTGTGTCGTACCATTCAATAGTTTTCTTTAATTTGATTTTGATTCTATCTCCATAACAAAATTTTTTTATTTGGGTTGCTAACTCAATGGTAGAGTACTCGGCTTTTAAGTGCGACTAACAGCTTTTACACATTTGTACGAAGAAAGGGTTCGTCCATACCATCGGTATGGTTTGTAAGACGATGACTGATCCTAAAAGGAATGAGTGGAAAAAATAGCATGTCATATTAATGACAAATTCTTGGAATATTTTATTCTTACTAGACCGATTCCAAACCCTGTTTGAATTAATTATGTAGAACATAACAAAATGAATCAAAGGTAGGTCGAGTTAAAGTTAATATTAATAAATAAATGGATAGAGCTTCACGGCTCCAATTCGAAATTTTAGGGGAACAAAAAAGAAAGGAGCTCTCATTCTTAATTTGAATGATTTTCCAATTTTGAATTCGATGTTAAAAATCAATTAGTGCCTGATGCGGAAAACCCCAATGCAGTTTCCATTTTTTTGATGAGTCCTAACTATTAGCCATTTTACGGCAGGAAGGTGGCTGAATGTGTAGAAGAAAGAGTATATTGATAATCAATAATTTTCCAAAATCAAAAGAGCGATTTGGTTGAAAAAGTAAAGGATTTCTAACCTTTTCTTTTTAGAGAAAAGGTAAAGGATAGAGAGTCCGTTGATCCTAATAAATACCTATTCTTTTGAGATATTTATTATATTATTTTTTTATGATATCGCACTATGTATCATTAAAAAATCCGCCTACCTTTGCTTCAATCAACTCGAATTGCAAATGAAAATAGAGAAATATCAAAGATCTTTTGAACTAGATAGATCTCAAAAAAACGACTTTCTATACCCACTTATGTTTCGGGAGTCTATTTATACCCTTACTCATGATCCTGGTTTCAATAGATCGATTTTATTCGAAAAAATAGCTTATGATAGTCAAATTAGTTTACTAATTGTAAAACGTTTAATTGCTGGAATATATCAAAAGAATCTCTTTTTTTTTTCTTTTAATGATTCAAACCTAAATCGAGTTTTTAGGTACAACAAAAAATTGTATTCTAAAATGATATCAGAAGGCTTTTCAGTCATTGTGGAAATTCCTTTTTCTCTACAATTACGATTTTCCATAGAAAAGTTAAAAATCGTAAAATCTCATAATTTACGATCAATTCATTCAATATTTTCTTTTTTAGAGGATAAATTGTCGCATTTTCATTCTGTATTAGATGTACTAATACCTTATCCCATCCATTTAGAAAAATTGGTTCAAACTATTCGGTACTGGGGGAAAGACCCTTCCTATTTCCATTTATTACGACTCTTTCTTCACGAGTATGGGAATTGGGACTCCTTTCTTATTTCAAAGAGATTGAGTTCCATTTTTGCGAAAATGAATCCAAGATTTTTCTTATTCCTATATAACTCTTATGTATATGAATACGAATCCGTCTTCTTTTTTCTTCGTAACCAATGCTCTCATTTACGATCAATATTTTATCGGGTCTTTCTTGAGCGAATTTTTTTTTATGCAAAAATCGAATATTTTGGAGAAGTCATTTCAAATGGTTTTGGGGCCACCCTGTCCTTGTTCAAGGATTTTTTCACACATTATATTAGATATCACGGGAAATCCATTCTGGCTTCAAAGAATCCCCCATTTCTGATGAAGAAATGGAAATATTATCTTGTCATTTTATGTCAATGTCATTTTGATGTCTGGTTCCCACCAGAAACGATCTATATAAACTCATTATCCAAACAT